TTACTTTTTTTAGGCCAAGAAGTTGATAGCGAGATCTCAAATCAACTTGTTGGTCTCATGGTATATCTCAGTATAGAAAATGATACGAAGGATCTTTATTTGTTTATAAACTCCCCCGGCGGATGGGTAATACCAGGAATAGCCATTTATGATACTATGCAATTTGTTTCGCCTGATGTACATACAATATGCATGGGATTAGCCGCTTCAATGGGATCTTTTATTCTGGTCGGAGGAGAAATTACCAAACGTCTAGCATTCCCTCACGCTTGGCGCCAATGAGTTTTTATTAGAAAAAAAAAAAGAAGAAGACTATGCCTTCGCCATATCAAATGTGAATAATAGGTAATAATAGCATGGCACTTCGAGTTCAATATGAACAAACTATTATTGTTTTTCCTAACACGAAATTTTGTATCGAGATAGTAGTATGAAACAAAGGTTATTTCCGATTTGATTTTATTTATGTGTCGGGAGTACATTTTCAGCGTCACAAACCATTTTTCTTCCACACCAGAAGTCTCTTTCTGATATTTATGTTACGAAAGAAAGAGTGCAAAAATGAAAAAAAAAAAAAGATAATTTTTCCTTATTTGATCATATCAAAAAGAAACTTTGGGATTGCTAAATCGCAGACGAGATAAATATAGAAAGCAACAGAACCATCATAGTATTTTTTTACTCCTACAATACGAAAGGAAGGGTGGTAAATGGATCATTCAACGATCTGGATCGGGTGGATTCTATTTTTTTCTTCGATAGAATAGAAAGGAAATTCCATTGCAGAGCCGTATGCAATGCAAAAAAGATGCCTGTACGGCTGTTCAATTCTATTTGTTTTTTTTTTTTCTTCTTGTTTTTTTATCCCTTACTTTTACTTTAGCCCAATCGTGCGAGATAGAAGAACCGTTCATGCATGATGTTATATCAAATATTATCAGGGTTATGATTCACCAGCCTGCTAGTTCTTTTTATGAGGCGCAAGCAGGCGAATTTCTCCTGGAAGCGGAAGAACTACTGAAACTTCGCGAAACCCTCACAAAGGTTTATGTACAAAGAACGGGCAACCCTTTATGGGTTGTATCCGAAGACATGGAAAGAGATGTTTTTATGTCAGCAACAGAAGCCCAAGCTCATGGAATTGTTGATCTTGTAGCGGTCGAAAATGAAAATACTGGGGATTCCGTGTAAATACATGATTCCGCTTCAAACCATAACATAATTCAAATTTTCTGCGATTTTATATTGATATTGAATGGAAATAATTCATAATCATCAATCATCAGGTTAAGATCGATCTAAACCAACCTATTTTGTTATATATATTATGATATGCCGACAATTAAACAACTTATTAGAAACACAAGACAGCCAATAAGAAATATCACGAAATCCCCCGCGCTTCGAGGATGTCCTCAGCGTAGGGGAACATGTACTAGGGTGTATGTGCGACTCGTTTAGATCATGAGTTCGAACAAATGAAACAATTTTTCCAGTACCAATCACCAGTACCAATGAATAGGATAGATAGAGTGGAAAAAGCCATTTACTATCTAAAAAAAAAAAAAATGAAGATCTATCATATACCTATATTTTTTGTGTATGAAGTTGAAATTTATGGTTTCCATTGGTGCAAATCCAATCACCTCAATTTGAGATGAGAACCAATTCCCCATCGGTAGCATAGCAAATAGTTATCCATTAAGCGGAGGAAATAGTACTATAAGAAGTAAAAAGGTTATATTCCTATTTTTGAAAGAACGGACTAACAAGGTCAGCTACCTAGCCAACTTTCATAATTAAATGCCGTCACTGTATGGATATCCTTTCTTGTGAAAAGAGCTATTACTGTATAATTGATTGGTAGAGCCAAGGAGAGTGAACTATACAAGTTCACAATAACATTTGATTAAATGAAAGAGGAGGCTCCGGTGTATAGAGAGGACCTCACCGTTTACGAAGTAACCATAGAAACGACGGAACCCACTATTTTTTTTTCTTTTATTTATTTAATATCGCTAGAATTTCCTATTTCCAGGTAAAATACCTGGAAGAAAAAAAAAAAATAGTGGTTGGGAAGGTCATAGTAGCAAAAGCCATTGGAATTTATATTTTATATATCGGAAAAATCCGTTTTGTTATTAATCAATCGGGGGATAAAAGGATGACTGAAAGAAGAGAAATCAATTAGTTATTCATTAAAGTTTAATTTGATTCAATGACCAGAGTTAAACGAGGATATATAGCTCGGAGACGTCGAACAAAAATTCGTTTATTTGCATCAACCTTTATAGGGGCTCATTCAAGGCTTACCCGAACCGCTACTCAACAGAAAATGAGAGCTTTGGTTTCCTCTCATCGAGATAGGGACAGGCAAAAGAGGGACTTTCGTCGTTTGTGGATCACTCGGATAAATGCAGCAGTTCGTGAGAATGGGGTATTCCATAGTTATAGTAGATTAATACACAATCTGTACAAGAAGCAATTGCTTCTTAATCGTAAAATACTTGCGCAAATAGCTATATCAAATAAGAATTGTCTTTACATGATTTCCAATAAGATTATCAAATAAAAGGGATTCCATTCTAAAGTCATATATAGGAATGCTTGAAACAGAATTGAATCCCGGAGAACGGCCTCCGGGAAGATAGAACAAAAATAAATTAAGAAATTTAGATTAATTAGATATTAGATTAAGTAGTAGGAATGAATAAGTATCTTAAAAAAAAAAAAAAGATTCCTTCTTTCCTTTCCCTATTTATTGTTTCTTATAACACAAGAATCAAATCTGGATTTGAGGCTTTTTCGAACAAAACATCAATCTGAGCTTGAGTTCCAATTAGAGTTTTGAATCAATGGAAGAGTATATCTATTTATTTCTTGTTCTAGGACCAGTAGTTCTAGGGATCGACTCTGCTCTCTCAAACTGTTTTTCATTATTAAGAAAAGGTAACAAAGATAAAATACGAGCTTGTTTTATAGCAATAGTAATTAATCGTTGTTGTTTCAAGGTCAATCTATTCACCCGTCTAGATAATATTTTTCCCTGTTCACTAATAAATCGACTAATTAAACTCATGTTTCTATAATCAATTCGATCCCCCGATTCAATTGGGGGAAAACGCCTACGAAAAGATCGCTTGGATTTACGAAAAGGTTGCTTGGATTTATCCATGGTTTATTCCTTATCTCTAAAATTCTATTTTTTTTTTTTTCATTTCAGATCCGACCAAAATAGGTTTTCTTTGTATTTTATATATTATATACATATATGTATATGTGGTAATGTTAAGTTCTTCCTTTTCCTGCTCCTTTGATTTGAAAGATCATACACACGTGTTACGTTCGATCTATTTCTTTATTTCCCCATGAATCGTATGCTTGTGACAATAGCGACAAAATTTTCTCAAGTCTAATCGACTGGGTGTATTGTGTCGATTCTTTTGAGTAATATATCTAGAAATGCCCGGCGATTCCTTATTGACACCATTTTGGATACAACTTGTACATTCCAAAATAACTCTAACTCGGACATCTTTACCCTTAGCCATGAACCTCCTTTGAATTTTTGTTTGATCGACTTAACTCTTCTATTTTCGACCCGAACCTAAGAAGACGAAAAGAACAAAAAAGAAAAAAAAAATCAATATCAAATATCAATAGAAGTTACTAACTATAAATTCCATTTCTAAAGTTTTCATTCTTATTATGTAATTCTAATTAATATTAATAGAATATTATTTAGAATATTATTTATATAGTAATAATGTGTAATAATGTAAAATTTAAGTAATACAATTTTTTCTAACTATTAATTATTCGTATTCTAATCCCAGTATTTCATTTAAGTATCTTTTTCTATGCTATGCTTTCGTAGAGCTTTTATTTACCTTACACTGGACCCTCCTTCCATTTCTGTTCTCCAAAATAGGATCTTAGATCCACCGCATTTTTGCTGAGGTTCAATACACTTTTTATTTTTCTTTCCTTCCTATCTTAAAGAACTGAAAAAAAAAAGGGGGGGCTAAGTTTTAGTCACGTCGCGTAGAATTGTATCTCAAATTTTCTTCATTTTTTCGCATATCAATAACTAGAATGAAAAAAAAGGGAATGACAAAGCATCTGGGAATAAACGATTAATTTCTATCAATAGACCCGCTAAAGACCCAAACCATAGAGTAGTTAGCACAGGCGCTGTGGAAAGATATGTTTTTATATCTTGCATTGAAAATCCTCCTTCTTTTTTGTAATACATATATGGTTAGATGCTGTAGTTCAAGATCATTTGTATTTTTTTTTGTACGGAATTCCTAACAAAAACGGATATGTATAATGAACAGTAGATGAGATTTTCCTCTCCCTGTTCCTAAAAAAGGGGGATCCCCCTTCTTCCTAAGCATTACCGATAAATATTCATTCTTTTTTTATACGTTAGGTTTCAGATGTATATAATTCTTTTATTATATGAAACCAAAAAGAAGAAATGACAAGAAAATTCTATATGGATAGAGGAGAAAATAACGATATGGAAAACAAGACATGGATTTTGTACAATGACACTGTACAACAATTTGGAAAAGGGATGTAGCGCAGCTTGGTAGCGCGTTTGTTTTGGGTACAAAATGTCACGGGTTCAAATCCTGTCATCCCTACCTATTACTTCTCCTATGGGCGGTAACGAGGGATTAATTGAGTGAGATCAATTAAATAAAAAAAAAAAAAAAAAAATAGGACATAATCTTTCATTTTTGCATACCAATGTATGCAAGACGCATTGGGGGTACAAAAATGCAAAAATCCTTTTCTTTACAATCGTATCTCCTGGCATAAGAAAGCGCTCTTAGTTCAGTTCGGTAGAACGCGGGTCTCCAAAACCCGATGTCGTAGGTTCAAATCCTACAGAGCGTGATTCTTTTTATGTTATTTCGAATCACAAAAAAAAAACTTACCAAAACGCAGTTGAATTGCAACTTGAATTTGACCTCCTGCAAGGAGGAGGT